GTCACATTGTGTCACAATGTATAGTGAAAAATTGTGCATGTTTTGGAAAAAAAAATATACGTATGACTCTCGTTTTTGGGGTTTTTCGAGGTGTTCCTGTATATTTGGGGGGAGGGGGGGTTTTTACGAAAAAAAAATTATTTTTTTATTTTTTTATTTTTTTGCGTAAAAGGGGGGTGATACATGATATACTATGCTCGATTAAGAGTAGCATGTGCTAAATAATGGGATGTATTTTACATTCATTAAATAATTATTACTTCTCTGTATGTAAAATAAATGATCATATATGTATTTCTTTAATTTATTGTTCAATTAATCGCTGTGGGCTATTTTATACTTCAATTAGAGTACCCTCTCACCGTTAGTGTTCTTGACAAGAGATTTTCTATGAATGACCAGTAATAGGGATTATTAATATAATGTCGAGGATAGTTCTAACTTAATTTGATGTTCTAGTTTCAGCCTTCCCGGGGCAGGTGTCGGAGCTTCATACCGAACTAAAAAATTATAGGGCGGAAAATAAATCTTGAGACAATCAAGGATTATATGTATTTCGAGCATTAATCAAATGTCAGTTAGATCAATTATAGGTGATATAGCAATTTTAGTGCTAAGATAGATCAATTTTTTTCTATAAATAGATTATTGCGGGGTTCTTACGAACCCGCAATATATTTACGAAAAAAATTATTTAGTCGAGTAAAGCTTAATATGTTATAAAAATGTGGAATATCATATAATGGGGACTAATCATATAATGTAATGATATAGTGGTAAGTATATTAATGAGTATTAAGCATAGTATGTTATGATATAGTGGAATATAGATTAATGAGGATTAAGCATATATATGTTATATACTCGTATAGAATCTATTAAAGTGGATATGGGAAAGTAAGCCTTATGCGTTATATTAAGGAATGTGGGCTAAATCATTAATATGTCATTCTGGCGTACATAAAATCATGCGATTTGCATGATGGATGTGGTGGTGTCTCAGGGGGCAGTTTAGGCAGAATCTTGGCTTTGGGAGCCAAGGGCAGGAGTTTGATTCTCCTTTCCCTGATGTTTTGGGGAGGATTTTCACCTCCAATCTTCGGCTTACAAGACCGATGCTTTTTGGTTAAGCTATCAAAACAGTTTAGGTTTATGATTTTGTTTTCTAATCAGCTGGTTAGTGGTATGATGATTAGGAATAGGGAAAAATAGATGATGGATGCGATTTGTCCTACTAGAATGAATGGTTGTTCAACGGGCTGTCCTCCGATTCAAGTTAGGATAATTGTGTTGGCCATGAGTGTTCAAAAGAAGAGTTGTGTGAGTGGTCGAAATATGTTGCTTCGTTGTTTTGAGGTGTGTAAAAGTGGGATGAGGAGAAGAATGAAGATAGAAAATAGTAGGGCTAGGACACCTCCTAGTTTGTTGGGGATTGAGCGTAAGATAGCGTAAGCAAATAAAAAATATCATTCTGGTTTGATATGTGGTGGTGTCACGAGGGGATTTGCTGGAATGAAGTTTTCAGCGTCTCCTAGGAGATTGGGTATAAATAGGGCAAGTGATGTTAGTGTGAGTATTATTGTAAAGAATCCTAGAATGTCTTTGTATGAAAAGTATGGGTGAAAAGAGATTTTGTCTATATCGGAGTTTAGTCCTGTTGGGTTGTTTGAACCTTTTTCATGGAGGAAGAGTAGGTGAATTATGGTCAGTGCTGCAATGAGGAATGGTAGGAGAAAGTGGAATGCGAAGAAGCGGGTGAGGGTGGCGTTGTCTACTGAAAAACCTCCTCAGATTCATTGGACTAGGGTGTTTCCGATATACGGGAAGGCAGATAAGAGGTTGGTGATAACTGTGGCTCCTCAGAATGATATTTGTCCTCATGGTAGGACATAGCCTACGAATGCTGTAGCTATTAGAAGGAATAGTAGTACTACTCCAATATTTCATGTTTCTTTATTAAGATATGAACCGTAGTAGATACCTCGGGCAATGTGGATGTAGATGCAGATGAAGAATATGGAAGCACCGTTAGCGTGAATATTGCGGATAAGTCATCCATAATTGACGTCTCGGCAGATATGGATTACTGATGAGAAGGCTATGGAAATGTCTGCTGTGTAATGTATTGCTAGGAATAGGCCTGTGATGATTTGGATAATAAGGCATAGGCCTAGGAGTGAACCAAAGTTTCATCAAATTGAAATGTTTGATGGAGATGGGAGGTCAATTAGAGTATGGTTTATGATTTTGAATAGTGGATGGGTTTTTCGAATATTAATAGCCATTAATTCTTATAGTTGAATGAACAACGGTAGTTTTTCAAGTTGCTGGTCTTGGTTGAAGTCCAAGTGGGAATAATGATTTATTTTATGTTTGTAATGATGGTTTGTTTGATTTTAGGTATGGTAGCTGTAGCATCAAATCCATCTCCTTATTATGCTGCTCTAGGTTTAGTGTTGACTGCTGGTGTTGGATGTGGGTTAATGGCGGGTTGTGGTGGGTCTTTTTTATCTTTAGTACTATTTTTAATTTATTTGGGAGGAATGTTGGTGGTTTTTGTTTATACGGCAGCTTTGGCTACTGAGCCTTATCCTGAGACATGGAGTAATTGGTCAGTTTTGTTGTATGTAGCTGTTTATTTGGTAGGTGTATTTGTTGTTGGGGAGTATTTTGTTATTGACTGATTTGGTTCGGGTTTAATAGGGATGGAAGAGTTTAGTGGGTTGAGTGTGGTTCGTGGGGATTTTGTTGGGGTAGCTCTGTTGTATTCTTGTGGAGGTTGAATGTTAGTGTTGGGGGGTTGAGTGTTATTGTTGACTTTGTTTGTGGTATTGGAATTGACTCGTGGATTGTCTTGGGGGTGTTTACGTGTAGTTGACTAGGGTAATTAAGGTTATTATGACTATAGTTAGGAATAAAAGTGCGATGTATGTTTTGATGTAGCCTTGTTGTGGTTTGGTTGTTAGTTTAATCATTTTGGTTTGTTGTAGAATGTGATTTTTTGGTCCGATTTTTTCATTTCATGTTAGGTCGATTAAGTGTGTAGAGATGTGTTGGGCTCAATTTAAGTTTATTTTGGGGAGTGATCGGTGAATAATTTGTGGGAAATAGCCTAATATGTTTGAGAAGTAATATGGTTTGAGTGAGGGGATGGTTTTAAGTTGAGTGTTTGTGAGGTTAGTTAGTTCAAGTGCTAGAAGTAGGCCAATAATTGCTATTAGAAGGGCGGATAATTTGAGTGTTGATGTTATGGTTATTACTTGGGTTTTAGTCGGTGGTAGGTTGTATGTGATAATTAGGCCGGTAATGATACTTCCGTAAGCGAGGCGTTTGATAGGGTTAATTATTGTGGGGTTATTTTCATTGATTGGTGAAAGTGAATTGAATCGTGGATAGTTTATTGAGGTGAAGAAAATTAGGCGGAAGCTGTAGATGGTTGTGAATGATGTAGCGATGAGGGTGAGGATAAGGGCTCAGGCGTTTAGGTGAGATGTGTTGAGGGCTTCAATGATGGCGTCTTTTGAGAAGAATCCTGATAGGAATGGTATTCCTGTAAGGGCTAGGCTTCCGATAATTAAAGATGATGATGTGAATGGGAGAATTTTATGTAGGCCTCCCATTTTTCGGATATCTTGTTCATCGTTTAGGCTGTGGATGACAGATCCTGAACATAGGAAGAGTATAGCTTTGAAGAAGGCATGGGTACAGATGTGGAGGAAGGCTAATTGGGGTTGGTTAAGGCCGATGGTGACTATTATTAGTCCTAATTGGCTTGATGTTGAGAAAGCAATGATTTTTTTGATGTCATTTTGAGTTAGTGCACATGTAGCGGTGAATAATGTTGTGAGTGCTCCTAGACATAGGCATGTTGTAAGAATTAATTGGTTGTCTTGTAGAAGGGGATGAAGACGGATTAGTAGGAAGATTCCAGCTACTACTATTGTGCTGGAGTGGAGGAGGGCGGAGACTGGGGTTGGGCCTTCTATAGCGGAAGGAAGTCAGGGGTGTAAACTGAATTGTGCTGATTTGCCGGTTGCGGCAAGAATAAGTCCCAGTAATGGGAGAGTGATATTTATGTTTTTGGTTGAGATGAATAATTGTTGAATTTCTCAGGAATTGAGATTTATGGCTAGTCAGGTTATGCTTAGGATGAGTCCGATATCTCCTACTCGGTTGTAGATAACGGCTTGTAAGGCAGCTGTGTTGGCGTCTGTTCGACTGTATCATCAGCTGATTAATAAGAAGGATATAATTCCTACTCCTTCTCATCCAATGAATAGTTGGAATATGTTGTTAGCTGTTACTAGGATAATCATGGAGAGTAGGAAGAGAAGTAGATATTTGAAAAATCGGTTGATGTTTGGGTCTGAATGCATATATCATAGGGCAAATTCTAGGATGGATCAGGTTACATATATGGCTACTGGTGTGAAGATGATTGAGTATATATCAAATTTGAAGCTTATGTTGATGTTGAAAGGTCCGATGTTTATTCAATTTCAGTTTGTTGAAATTGATTCTAAGCCTTGGTCTAAGAAGATGGATAATGGGATTAGACTGATGAAGAAGGAGGTTTTTACGGCTGTTTTTGCGTGTGTTGAGGTTCAGTTAGGAGTGTGGGTTTTATAGGTTAGTGAGGAAATTAATGGAAATGAAAGGATGATGAAAATTAAGGAGAAAGATGAGTTGAAGATTATATTCATGGCTCTTGCTTGGAATTGCACCAAGAGTTTTTGGTTCCTAAGACCAATAGATTGCTATTATCTTTCAAGGGCTGAGCTAGCCATGGATTTGAACCATGGAATGAAGAGTTAGCAGTTCTTCGTGTCTCTAGACCTTTCTCGGTGATTAAAAAGATTTTAACTTTTATTTTTAGAATCACAATCTAATGTTTTTGTTAAACTATAATTACATGATCATCCTATAATTAATTCTGGTTTTGTAATGAGGAGGAGTATTGGGGTGATGTGGAGAACGAGTAGGAGATGTTCTCGTGTGTATGAGGGGTTAAGGGAAAGAATATGGGTTTGGATAGGGCCTCGTTGAGTTATCAGGAATATGTAGAGTGAGTATGAAGCAGTGATTAATACACCTAATCCTGTTAATATGATTGTTCAGTTGGATCAGTTGAATAATGAGGTAATGATAAATAATTCTCCTATGAGATTGGGGGTGGGGGGAAGTGCTAAATTGGCTAGGTTAGTTAATAATCATCAGGTTGATATTAGTGGGAGGGTAATTTGTATTCCTCGTGCTAGTAGTAATGTCCGGCTATGGATTCGTTCGTAATTAGTGTTTGCTAGACAGAATAGGGCGGATGAAATTAAGCCATGGGCGATTATTAATGTAATTGCCCCTGCGAAGCTTCATGGTGTTTGGATTAGAATGGCCCCTGTGACTAGGCCTATATGACTTACTGATGAATAAGCGATGAGTGATTTTAGGTCTGTTTGTCGTAAACAGATGGAGCTTGTTATGATGATACCTCAGATAGCTAAGATGATAAATGGATAGGCTATTTCTTTGGTTAGGGGGTTGAGTATTACAATAATTCGTATTATTCCGTACCCTCCTAGTTTTAGTAAAATTGCTGCTAATACTATTGAACCTGCGATGGGGGCTTCTACATGTGCTTTTGGGAGTCAGAGATGTACTCCGTATAATGGTATTTTGATGAGGAAAGCTATGATGCATGCTGTTCATCAGAATTTGTCAGTTCATAGTAGGAGTTCTGATGGTTGTGAATATTGTATGATAATTATTGATAATGTTCCTGAGTTGTTGTATAGTGTTAGTAGGGCAATTAATAATGGTAAGGAACCAATTAGGGTGTAGAATAAAAAATAGGTACCTGCATTTAGGCGTTCTGTTTGGTTACCTCATCGTGTAATGATGATTAATGTGGGAATTAATGTGGTTTCAAATATAATGTAAAATATGATTATTTCTGTTGAACTAAAGGCTAGGATAAGGGATAGTTGAAGGGAAATTAGTAATGTGATGTAGGTTCGTTGACGGGTAGTGGGTTCATGGGCGATGTGGTTTTGGCTGGCTAGAATTATTAATGGTAATAATCAGCAGGTCAGAATGAGAAGTGGAGCTGATAGGGGATCAATAGCTAGATGTTGATTTGAAAAATCTCAGCTCGTGTTTGGATTTCATTTAAATCAATGTAGGCTTAGTATGGCAATGATGAGGCTATGGGTTATAGAGGCTGGTCATAATCATTTTGTGGGTATTAATCATGTGGTTGGAAGTATTATGATTGTTGGTAGAAGGATTTTTAGCATTGTAATAAGTTGAGGTTTTGGAGGTTATCTGAGCCGTGGGTTCGTGAGGTGGCTACTAGGATTGCTAAGCCTGTACTAGCTTCGCAAGCTGAGAAGGTTAATAGGATTATTGGAATGATTGAGGATGATGTTGAATTTAATGTTATGGATCATATGGCTGTGGCAATGAATATGGTTAATATTATGCCTTCTAAGCATAGGAGGGCTGATAAAAGGTGTGATCGATTAAGTGCTAATCCTGCTAGTCCTAGGATGAATGCTGAGCTGAAGCTGAAGTGTATAAGTGACATAAGATGTTTATGGGTTTTCACCATAATCTGCTAAGCCGAAATTAGTGGTCTTGTTTAGACTAAACATCTATTCTGCTCATTCAAGTCCTCCTTGAAGTCACTCATGGATGAGACCTAGTGTTAATAAAATAAGAATAGTGGATGCTCAGAGAATGGTATAGGATGGTGTGGGTAGTTGGTTTCCTCATGGAAGGGGAAGTAGTAGAGCAATTTCTAGGTCGAATAAGAGGAATAGGATTGCTACTAGGAAGAATCGCAATGAAAATGGTAGGCGTGCATTTCCTAGTGGATCAAATCCACATTCATATGGGGATAGTTTTTCGTTATCTGGATTTAGTGATGGTAATCAGAATGCAATTATAGCTAAGATTAGGGAGATGAGGGCCGTAGTAGCGACAGAGGAAATGATGAGGCTCATTACTTTTCCTTGGATTTTAACCAAGATTAAATGATTGGAAGTCATTTGTACTAGTTTATACTAGAAAAGTAATTATGAGCCTCATCAATAGATGGAAACATAAAGGAATAATCATACTACGTCTACGAAATGTCAATATCATGCAGCTGCTTCAAAGCCAAAGTGATGTTCTGATGTAAAGTGATATTGAATTTGTCGTAGTAGACACACTGTTAAGAATGTTGAGCCGATGATGACGTGGAGGCCGTGAAAGCCTGTGGCAACATAGAATGTTGTACCGTATACACCATCAGCGATAGTGAATGGTGCTTCGTAATATTCTATGGCTTGTAGGGATGTGAAGTAAAAGCCTAAGATAATGGTTAGTGTTAGTGCTTGGATGGCTTCTTTTCGGTTACCTTCTATAAGACTATGGTGAGTTCAGGTAACTGTGACACCTGATGCTAGGAGGACTGCAGTATTTAAGAGTGGAACTTCGAATGGGTTGAGAGGGAAGATTCCAGTTGGAGGTCAACATCCTCCTAATTCTGGTGTAGGTGCTAGACTGGAATGGTAAAAGGCTCAGAAAAAGCCAAGGAAGAAGAACACTTCAGATGTAATGAATAAGATTATGCCGTAACGTAATCCTTTTTGGACTGGGGGTGTGTGGTGTCCTTGGAATGTTCCTTCTCGGATAATATCGCGTCATCATTGAATTATAGTTAGTGATAGGAGAATGAATCCCATATATAATAAAAATATGGTGTGGAAATGAAATCAAATGGCTAAACCGGATGTTATTAGGAGAGCTGCGATAGCCCCTGTTAGGGGTCATGGACTTGGATCAACTATGTGGAATGCATGTGCTTGGTGAGCCATTAAATGTTTTCTTGTAAATATAAACTTAGTAGTAGAATGAAAACATATGCTTGAATTATCGCAACAGCTACTTCTAAAATGGTTAATATAAGTAAGATTGTTGAGGTTAATAAGGCTACGGTGGGTATTATGTTAGTTAATGTGAAGGCTGCTGTTGCGATAAGTTGTATTAGAAGATGGCCGGCTGTGAGGTTTGCAGTTAGTCGTACTCCGAGTGCTAATGGTCGGATAAATAGGCTAATTGTTTCGATGATAATTAGGATTGGAATTAGGGGAGTTGGTGTACCTTCTGGAAGAAGGTGGCTAAGGGCAATGGTTGGCTGGTTAAATATTCCGATTAATACGGTTGTTAATCATAGGGGAAGGGCAAATGCTATGTTTAATGAAAGTTGGGTTGTAGGTGTAAATGTATAAGGTAATAATCCAAGAAGGTTTATGGAGATTAGGAATAGTATTAATGCCGTTAGTAATATAGCTCATTTATGGCCACCTAGATTAATTGGTTGTATGAGTTGGGATGTAAATTGATTAATAAATCAAGATTGTAAGGTTATTAGTCGATTATTTAGTCATCGATGGGTTGGAGTGGGAAGTATTAATCAGGGTGTGATAATTGCTAGAGCAATTAATGGGATACCTAAGAGTGATGGGCTTATGAATTGGTCAAAGAAGCTTAGGTTCATGGTCAATTTCATGATTCAAGTTTTGGTTTTTTTGTGTTTTTGGTTATAGGTTCATTATTAAGTAAATATTTTATTACTTTTTTTGGTAAAATTGTAATGAATATAATTCATGAAAATAATAGGATTAAGAATCATGGGTGTGGGTTGAGTTGGGGCATGTCACTAAGGGTGATGGGGAGTCACCAATGTTTAGCTTAAAAGGCTAATGCTAGGCCCGGTTTAGCTTCTTAATGAGGCTTCTTCTAGTATTAATGAAGATCAAGCTTCGAAATGTTCTAGTGGGACTGCTTCAACTACAATTGGTATGAAGCTGTGGTTAGCTCCACAAATTTCTGAGCATTGGCCATAGTAAACTCCTGGACGGGATACGATAAAAGCAGTTTGGTTTAATCGGCCTGGTACAGCGTCTATTTTTACTCCTAGGGCAGGGACGGTTCATGAGTGTAGAACATCTTCTGCTGAGATAAGAACTCGGATTGGTGCTTCTATAGGTACTACCATTCGGTGGTCTGTTTCTAGTAAACGAAACTGTCCTGGGGTTAGATTTTGGGTTTGAATCATGTAAGAATCGAATGTTAAATCTTCATAATCTGTATACTCATAGCTTCAGTATCATTGGTGGCCTATGGCTTTAATTGTTAAGTGTGGATCATTAATTTCGTCTATTAAGTATAAGATTCGTAATGATGGTAGGGCAATTATGATAAGGATGATGGCGGGGAGAATTGTTCAGACGATTTCAATTTCTTGTGAGTCAAGGATGTATTTGTTTGTAAGTTTTGTTGATACTATGGCTGTAATGATATAGAGGACTAGGGAACTAATTAGAAATACGATTATAAGTGTATGGTCGTGGAAATGAATAAGTTCTTCCATAACTGGAGAGGCTGCATCTTGAAAACCTAATTGTGATGGGTGTGCCATTGTAAGATACGCGAGGCTTTAGCTTGCAATTCTACTTTGACAAAGTAGTGTAATATATTTTACTAGAATCTTAATTGAAGAAAGTGACAGAGTGGTGATGTGGTTGGCTTGAAACTGACATATGGGGGTTCGATTCCTTCCTTTCTTGTTTAGGGTAAGGTTCGTTGGACTTGTACAAAGGCTGGTTCTTCATAGGTATGATATGGTGGGGGGCAGCCATGTAATCATTCTACATTTGTATATGATAAATCAATAGATAATACTTTTCGTTTAGAGGCAAATGCTTCTCAGATAATAAACAATAATAGAATAACGGCTACTAGAGAGATTAATGAGCCGATAGAGGAAATTACATTTCAGAGGGTATATGCGTCTGGGTAGTCTGAGTAACGTCGTGGTATTCCTGCAAGTCCTAAGAAATGTTGTGGGAAAAAGGTTAAATTTACTCCAATAAATATTAGTGTGAACTGAATTTTTGTTCAGGTTGAGTGTAGGGTAAAGCCTGAGATTAGTGGAAATCAGTGAATGAAGCCTGCTATAATAGCGAATACTGCTCCTATGGAAAGGACATAGTGAAAATGAGCTACTACATAGTAGGTGTCATGAAGGACAATGTCTAGTGATGAGTTGGCTAATACGATTCCTGTAAGGCCCCCCACAGTAAATAGGAAAATGAAACCTAGGGCTCATAATAGAGGTGTTTCTCATTTAATTGAACCACCGTGGAGAGTTGCTAATCAGCTAAATACTTTAACGCCTGTAGGGATTGCAATGATTATTGTTGCAGATGTAAAATAAGCTCGTGTGTCCACGTCTATTCCTACTGTGAATATATGGTGAGCTCAAACAATAAATCCTAGTAAACCAATTGCTATTATTGCTCACACTATTCCTATATAGCCAAATGGTTCTTTTTTACCTGAATAATAGGCGACTACATGGGAGATTATTCCAAAGCCTGGAAGAATTAAGATGTAGACTTCTGGGTGTCCAAAAAATCAGAATAAATGTTGATATAAAATTGGGTCCCCCCCTCCCCCCGGATCAAAGAAGGTTGTATTAAGGTTTCGGTCTGTAAGTAATATTGTAATTCCTGCTGCTAATACTGGTAATGAAAGTAATAATAGGATGGTAGTTACAAGGATGGATCAGACGAATAATGGTGTTTGATATTGAGAAATAGCTGGTGGTTTTATGTTGATGATAGTTGTGATGAAGTTGATGGAGGCTAGAATTGATGAAATTCCAGCTAAATGTAAGGAGAAAATGGTTAGGTCAACTGATGCTCCTGCATGGGCTAAATTTCCTGCTAATGGTGGGTAGACGGTTCAGCCTGTTCCTGCTCCAGCTTCCACTCCTGCAGAAGCTAACAATAACAGGAATGAGGGTGGGAGTAATCAGAAACTTATGTTATTTATTCGTGGAAAAGCTATATCTGGTGCACCAATTATTAAAGGTACTAGTCAGTTTCCGAAACCACCAATTATTACCGGTATAACTATAAAAAAGATTATTACAAAAGCATGGGCTGTTACAATCACATTGTAAATCTGATCATCTCCTAAGAGAGACCCAGGTTGGCTTAGTTCAGCTCGGATTAAAAGGCTAAGAGCTAGTCCTACTATTCCTGCTCATGCACCAAAAATCAGGTAAAGGGTGCCAATGTCTTTGTGGTTTGTAGAAAAGAGTCAACGATTAATTGCCACAGGTAAGATGACCGAGAACTAGGTGGCGGATTGTAGCTCCGTATACAGAGGTTAAATTCCTCTTCTTTCCATAGTTCCGCAGTAGTGTATACGTTGGATTGCAAATCCAGAACCGGAGGTTAGCTTCTCCCGGGACTTTCTCCCGCCTTTGTTTGTTGTGGCGGGAGAAAGTAGGTAGAAGTTTGTTGGATTGAACGCTTAGCTGTTAACTAAGATTTTGTAGGATCAAGGCCTATCTATCTAGAAGGTTTTAGCTTAATTAAAGTGTCTGAGTTGCATTTAGAAGATGTGAGATAGAGTCTTGCAGATCTTATCAGAAACTAGAGGATTTTCACTTCTACTTAAAGCTTTGAAGGCTTTTGGTCTATGTTAACCTAAGTTTCTTATGTTATAATGGTGAGAATGGTTGGTGTGATGGGTAGGAGGAGGATGGAGAGTGAGGTTATTGTGGTTAATAATAGGTTTGGATAAATTGTTTTTGTTCGTCAGGATGATGTTATGTTTAGTGAGTTTGGATTTATGGTTAATGTTGTTGTGTATGATAATCGTAGGTAGAAGAATAAGCTTAACAAGGATGTGATGGCTATGATGGTGGCTGGAATGGTTAGGTTTTGTTTTGATAGTTCTTGTAGGATTAGTCATTTAGGTATAAATCCGGATAGGGGAGGAAGGCCTCCTAGTGAAAGTAAGGTTATAAGTGTTATAATTGATAAAAGTTGTGATTTTGATGAAGATGATGCGATGGAATTAATTTTTGTTGAGTTGAGTGTATTGAATAGTAGAAATGTTGTTAGAGTTATGATGATGTATAGGATTAAATTTAGTTGTGTCAGGCTTGGATTGTAATGTAGAATAATGATTATTCATCCTAGATTTGTGATTGAAGAGTATGCTAGGATTTTTCGTAGTTGGGTTTGGTTGAGGCCTCCTCACCCCCCGATAATGGTTGATAGGATTCCTAAGAATGTGAGTAGGTGTGGGTTGAGGAGGGGGTAGAGTTGTAGGAGGATAGCGAGTGGAGCGAGTTTTTGTCATGTTGATAGAATTAGTCCTGTGATCAGATCTAATCCTTGGAGTACTTCTGGTAGTCAGAAGTGTAGGGGTGCAAGTCCGATTTTTAATGCAATGGCAATTGTGGTTAGTGTGGCAGAGGTTGGGTTTAGTAATTCGGTTAGGTTTCATTGGCCCGTAACTCAGGCGTTTGTTACGCTGGCAAATAGTAGTAGGGTGGATGCAGTAGCTTGGGTGATGAAGTATTTTGTAGTAGCTTCTACTGCTCGTGGGTGGTGTTGGTGAATTATTATTGGGATGATGGCTAGGGTGTTAATTTCTAGCCCTATTCAAATTAGAAGTCAATGTGATCCAATGAATGTTAGGGTGGTTCCTAAACCGAGACTTGTGATAGTGATAGTTAGTGTCGCTGGGTTCATTAGTAAAGGAAGGATTTTAACCAACATGGTTGGGGTATGGGCCCAAAAGCTTGTTTAGCTGACTTTACTTAGAGGGTAGTGTAAATGGAAGTGCAAAGAGTTTTGATCTCTTGGGTATAGGTTCAAGTCCTGTCTCTCTAAGGAAGTGAAGAGGTTTTAACTCTTATGATTTACTCTATCAAAGTAATCCTTTGGTTCAGGCACGCTTCCATGGCTAGGTTAGTGGGGGGAGGCTTGCTATTATGGATGGTATGGTTAGATGTCATAGAATGATTGCTAAAGTAAGGGGTAGGAAATTTTTTCATACTAGATGTATGAGTTGGTCGTAACGGAATCGTGGATATGATGCTCGGATTCATAGGAAAAGAAGAGTTAGTATTGTAGCTTTTATTATAAGGTTAAATGTTGAAATTTGGGGGGAGGTGGGGTTGTATGATGTTCCTATAAATAGGATAACGGATAGGGTGTTTATCATTAGGATGTTGGTGTATTCAGCTAGGAAGAATAGGGCGAATGGTCCTCCTGCATATTCGATGTTAAATCCTGAAACTAATTCTGATTCTCCTTCTGTGAGATCAAATGGTGCTCGGTTAGTTTCTGCTAGGGTGGAGATGTATCATATTAGGGCTAGTGGCCATCCTGGGGTTAGTAACCAGATAGTTTCTTGGGTTACGTTAAAGGTATGGAGGGTAAATCCTCCTGTGAGGATAATCGTTGATAAGAGGATGAGTCCTAGGCTTACTTCGTAGGAAATGGTTTGGGCGACAGCTCGTAGAGCACCTATTAGTGCGTATTTTGAGTTTGATGCTCATCCTGATCCTAGGATGGTGTATACGGTTAGACTTGAGATTGCTAGGATGAATAGTAGACCTAGGTTTAGATTGATAATGGAATGTGGTAGTGGTAGTGGTATTCATATAAGTATGGCTAGGGCTAGAGCAGTTGTGGGGGTGAGGAGAAATAGAAATGGAGAGGATGTTGATGGGCGGATTGGTTCTTTGATAAATAATTTAATGCCGTCTGCGATTGGTTGTAGAAGGCCGTATGGTCCGATTACGTTTGGACCTTTGCGGAGTTGTATATATCCTAGGATTTTTCGTTCAATGAGTGTCAGGAAGGCAGTAGCTAGTAGGATTGGAATAATGTAGGCTAAAGGATTGATTAGGTATAATGAAATGGTTTGGAACATGATTGGGGAGAGGATTTGAACCTCTGGAATAAAGAGCTTAGGTCTTTTGCATTTACCAGGCTCTGCCACCCCAACAACTACCCTTTTTTTGGGTGAGGATGGGTGTTTCTTCTTATCTATTTGAGTTTATTTCAATAGATGAAGGTAGAGCGTGCTTATGGGCATTGGCTCTATTTTTCCGGTCCTTTCGTACTAGGAAAAATTTTTCATAGATAGAAACTGACCTGGATTTCTCCGGTCTGAACTCAGATCACGTAGGACTATTAATCGTTGAACAAACGAACCCTTAATAGCGGTTACACCATTAGGATGTCCTGATCCAACATCGAGGTCGTAAGCCCTTTCGTCGATAGGAACTCTGGGAAAGGATTGCGCTGTTATCCCTAGGGTAACTTGGTTCATTATTCAGGTTTAAGGATATCCTGGGTCATTTTTCGATAAATGTTTTATCATTTAGAACTGTGGTTCTAGTTTTTAAGTACAGTAATACTTAGTCGATAAGGAGGATTTGTTTTTCTCCTTGGTCGCCCCAACCAAAAACATGTTAAATTAAGAATATTGTATTATTTGTTTATGTCCTTGGAATATAATGCAATTACATAATTAATTTAAGTGTTTTAAGCTCCATAGGGTCTTCTCGTCTAATGTAATTATTCCCGCTTTTGCACGGGAAGATCAATTTCATTGATTGGGAAGTAGAGACAGTTAAACTCTCGTGATGCCTTTCATACAGGTCTTCATTTAAAAGACAGGTGATTACGCTACCTTCGCACGGTCAAGATACCGCGGCCGTTAAAAAAATTATCACAGGGCAGGCTGGACCTCTTATAGTTTAAGCAAGAGGCGATGTTTTTGGTAAACAGGCGGAGTTTATGTTTGCCGAGTTCCTTTACTTCCTTTTAATCTTTCCTTGTGACATTCCTGTGTGGGGTTAACGGATTATTGGATGGGTTTATCTAGTTTATTATTTGTTGATATGATAGCCTCAATGGGTTCGTTTAATTGTCAGTGATTTAATTCTTTCTGATTTACACTTATGTCAGGAGAGGTTTGGCCTCTTATTACTCATTTTAGCATAAGTTCTTTTATAGGTTAATAAAATAATCTGATATAGAGTTTGGGGGTTATGATGAGTTATCGGTATTATAGATTTTTTTTTGAAACTGGAGCTGTGACGCTGGCTTTTCAGGTGGCTGCTTCTAGGCCTACTGGGGAATGGATAGGTCTTTTTGAATATGATCAATACCCTCCTTTGAAAGTTGTGTCTTGGTTTAAAGGGGCTGTACCTCTTTTAAATAACTTTTAATTTTTATGTAACACTTTAATGGGATAGTTCATTTTTAGTGTTGTAAGGATTAATGCAGAACTAAGATTCTTTTTTCAGATAACCAGCTATCACTAAGCTCGATAGGTTTGTCACCTCTACTCGGAAGTCTTCCCATTCTTTTGCCACAGAAACGGGTTGGTTCTTGGTTGTACTGCTTCGGAGTAGCTCGTTTAGTTTCGGGAAGATAGGCTTAAGGGTCTTTTTGCCTAGTTTGTCTAGCTAAATCATGATGCAAAAGGTACGAGTTTAAATCTCTGCTTTTTTGTACTTTAATAATTTGTTTCATTTCTTTTTCAGCTTTCCCTTGCGGTACTAGTGCTATTGCGCTGATTGTCTTTTTTCTGTCGCCCGTACTAAAAGGATTAAAATGTTTTAACAATGTATACAATGTATATATGTGATTTATAAAGTTGAATTTAGTTGGTGATCAGGCTAGTTTTGCAGTATCAGAATGATCTGGATTGCATAGATATCTTCTCGGTGTAAGGGAGGTGCTTTGGTTGGTTTAGCTACATTCTGATTCCAAGTGCACTTTCTAGTACACTTACCATGTTACGACTTGCCTCCTCTTATTTGTGAAATTTTTTTAGGGAATGGGTATTGTGTTATTGAGGAGAGTGACGGGCGGTGTGTGCGCGTCCCAGGGCCAATTTCAGAGAAGTGCTCTGATTTCTCTTACTGCTAAATCCACCTTTAAGTAGGTTTTCAGTGTACTGTTCGTGTTTTTTGATTTAAAAAATGTAGCCCATTTCTTTCCACTTCATTCGCTACACCTCGACCTGACGTATATAAGTGTAGGTTCTTTGTGCTTACTTTATATCTTTCACAAGGTAAGCTGACGACGGCGGTATATAGGCGGTAATGGCAAGAAGTGGTGAGGTTCAACGGGGATTATCGGTTATAGAACAGGCTCCTCTAGGTGGGTGTGGGACACCGCCAAGTCCTTTGGATTTTAAGCTAGCGCTTGTAGTTCTCTGGTGAACAATATAAGTGGATTATTGTTTAAGTTTACGATTAGGCATAGTAGGGTTTCTAATCCTAGTTTGGGTCCTAATTGTCGTGACGTCAAGATTGCTAATGGTATAAAGTCACTTTCGTTATTGGTTATTCTACTCATGTGTACGTATAACAGTTGGATGAGATTTTAGCTTTAATGATTATAGTTTTTCCTTAAATCACTCTTTACACCGTGGAGTGTTAATTTGGGTTACTCGTATAACCGCGGTGGCTGGCACGAGATTTACCAGCCCTGTTAACTTTAACTGATTCAAGCTTTCGCTTATGTATCAATGTTTACTACTGCTGAAATCCCTTGGGGGTGTGGCTTAGCAAGGTGTCTTGGGCTAAGTTATATGTGCCTGATACCCGCTCCTAATCAGTTGATAGATTGATTAGGGCATTCTCACAGGGATGCTGAAACTTGCATGTATGGTTTTAGTTACAATTAACACTAAGGCTAGGACTAAACCTTTCATGCTTGTGGAAAAAATTATTTTTCATCTTAGCATTTTCAGTGCTATACTTTAAATTAAGCTACACTAGC